AGGTATCAGCGATAACAGGTTTTATTACAGGACAGCTCATGATGTTAATATCGATCTATTATGCGCCTCTGCATCTAGCATTGGGTAGACCTCATACAATAACTGTCCTAGCTCTACCGTATCTTTTGTTTCATTTCTTCTGGAACAATCACACAAACTTTTGGGTTTATGGGTCTACTACCAGAAATTCAATGCGTAATCTTAGCATTCAATGTATATTCCTGAATAATCTCATTTTTCAATTTTTGAACCATTTCATTTTACCAAGTTCAATGTTAGCCAGATTAGTCAACATTTTTATGTTTCGATGCAACAACAAGATGTTATTTGTAACAAGTAGTTTTTTTGGTTGGTTAATTGGTCACATTTTATTCATGAAATGGATTGTATTGGTATTAGTCTGGATAGGGAAAAATCATTCTATTAGATCTAATGTACTTATTCGATTTAACAAATACATTATGTCTAAATTGAAAAATGTGATGGCTCGAATATTTAGTATTCTCTTATTTATTACCTGTGTCTACCATTTAGGCAGAATACCATCGCCCATTCTTACTAAGAAACTCAAAAAAACTTCCGAAATGAAGGGGATTCAAAAAGAGTCACAAGATGTATTTACCGAAGAAGACCCTTTTTCCGAAAAAAGGGGGGCTCTGGAAAAAATTGATGAAACGAAAGAGATAGAGGATGAATTACATTTTATTAAAGCTATATGTTCTCTGGATGAAAATAAAGAAAATTGTAAGGCCGCTATGGTGAAAAAAAAATATAAACATGTTTTCTGGTTTGAAAAGCCTCTTGTGACTCTTTTTTTCGACTATAAAAGATGGAATTACCCATTACGATATATAAAAAATGATCAATTTGAAAATGCTGTCAGAAATGAAATGTCACAATATTTTTTTTTTTTTTGTAAAAATGATGGAAAACGAAAAATTTCTTTTACATATCTACTCAGTTTAGTAAATTTTTGGGAAATGATACAACGAAAGATATCTTTGAATGAATTAGCATTCGATTCTAATAAATTATATAATTATTGGACTTATAATACTAGATACAAAAAGAATAAACAAATTAATGAGACTATAAATAGAATTGAAGTTCTAGACAAAGAATTACTTTTTCTAGATATACTTGAAAAAAAGACTAGATTATGTAATTGTGATCAAAAAAAAGAATACTTGCCTAAGATATATGATCCTTTATTGAACCAACCTTTTGGTGAAACACTAACACTAAAAAAAAAACAGGTTTCGCCTTTAAGTATAAATGAAACCTTTTCTATAAATAAGATTCATGGTCTACTTTTTACCAATTCTCTAGAATTTGAACATAAAATGTCTTATGATAAAAATTTATTTTTAATCATAAAAATAAATTTTTTGTTGACCTTAATTAATGAATTTTCGAAAGAACCAACACCCTATTTCAATTTGAAAAAACGTTTTTTATTTCCGAAAAAAAAAACAGCTTCAAAAGAGCGATATCAATTTTTATTTCATGTAGTTATAAATAATAATCATAAAAAAAAATCCATTATTAAAAAGAAATCCGATAGAGTAAAAGGAATACGTAAAAAAATTTCCTATTGGTCATATAAATTAATCGACGAATTGGAACAACAGGAAAGGGGAAATGCGGAAGATCGATTGGCGGAAGATCATGGTATTCGCTCAAGAAAAGTAAAACGTGTCATTATTTTTACCGATAAACAGACAAATACCGAGGAGGTGGCTTTAATACGTTATTCACACCAATCGGATTTTCGTCGAGATATAATCAAAGGTTCTAGGCGCACCCAAAGGCGTAAAACAGTTATTTGGGAGCTGTTTCAAACCAATATACACTCTCCACTTTTTTTGGAACGAAAAAAAGATAATAAACTATTAGATTTGTATTTTAAATTTTATGAACTGATGAAATTGATGTTTAGAAATTCAATTCATAAAAAAAAACAACTAAAACTTTCAGATTATAAAAATGAAGAAGATAAAAAAGAAATGGCGAAAAACACCAAGTATAAAATAGAAGAGCGAACTTGTATCGAAATAGCAGAAACTTGGGATACCATTCCATTTGCTCAAACAATGAGAGGTTGTATGTTAGTAACCCAATCCAGTCTTAGAAAATATATTATATTACCTTCATTGATATTAGCTAAGAATATAGGACGGATGTTATTATTTCAATTTCCCGAATGGTCTGAGGATTTAAACCAATGGAATAGAGAAATACATGTTAAATGTACTTATAATGGAGTTCAATTATCAGAAAGGGAATTTCCTAAAAAGTGGTTAACAGATGGTATTCAAATAAAAATTATATTTCCTTTCCACTTAAAACCTTGGTACAGATCTAAGTTCCGATCCCTTCATAGGAATCCAATAAAAAAAAAAAGAAATAAAGAAGATTTTTTTTTTTTAACAGTTTGGGGAATGGAAGCGGAAATGCCTTTTGGTCCTCCCCGAAAAAGGCCCTCCTTTTTTGAACCTATCTTTAAAATACTCGAAAAAAAAATTATAAAATTGAAAAAAATTACTTTTACACCCCAACGATTTATAATAATGATAATGAATAACGAAAGAACTCATTTGTTACTAAAAGATAAAATTTTTTTTTTCAATATTAATGAGTCCTTTTTAAAAACAAAAAACTTGTTAAAAGAAAATAATATATTCAAGTTAAAAAAATATATATATCAACCAAGTGAAACTAAAACAGAAAAAGATTCTCTACTAAAAAATAATCTAATTGATGACTCATCTATTCAAAAAAAATCAAAAGATTCTAAAAAATATTTATCGACACAGAATAAAATGAAATATCTTATTGATAAAACCAAAAAAATAAAAAAAGACAGAAAAAAAACATTTTTAACTATCCGTATTTTTCCTAATAAAACAAAAAATAAAAAACGAATTGATCGAATCAAATTAAACCAATTTTCAAAACTCCTTTCTGGGATATTAAAAAACAATTCGAGATTCATTTACGAATCAAAAATGTTTTTTTTTAAAATTTTAAAATTTTTTATAAAAGAAACATACATAAATATTTTTCTATTTATCAGTAACATAAAAATACTAAGTCTCAATGTACAATTCTTTCTTCAATCAATAAAAAACAGTTTTGATAAGTACATTTACAATAATCAAAAAAAGAAAGAAAGAATTGAGCAAACAAAACAAATCACAATTCGGTTTATTTTAACTTTACAAAAATTACTTAATATTAATAATAAAAACTCAACTCTTATGTTTGGCTTATCTTCCTTGTCACAAACATATGTGTTTTATAAATTCTCAAAAATTCCAATTAATTACTTGGCTAAGTTAAGATATGTACTTCAATATCATGAAACGTCTGTTTTTAGTAAAAATGTAATTCCAACATTATTTTTGAGAACACAAAGAATCTTTCATTGCGACTCAAAATTAAGACATAAAAAACGTTGGAATTATTACAAATGGAAAGATTGTCTAAAAGATTCTTATCACTATGATTTATCACCAATTATATGGTCTCGATTAGTACCAAAAAAATGGAGAAATAGAGTCAATCAGCATTCTACAATTCAAAATAAAGATTTAAACAAAGAATATTTATCTGAGCAATCCTCATTAATTCATCATGAAAAAACTTTCGTGTCAGATCAAAACTGTCAGTTTAAAAAAAAGTATCGATATGATCTTTTATCATATTTATACTATAATTATAATAATAATTTTGAAAAAAAAAAAATCACTTTTATAAATTATAATACAGATAAAACCAAATTACTCGATAAAATTAAAATAAAAACTATCCCTATCAATAATTTTTTCAATAATTATCGACAATACGAAAATATTAGGAATATAGAGCAAAAGGTGAATACAAAATATTTTGACTGTAAAATTCTTTTAAAGATAAAAAAAATATATCTTTTTGAGAAGCAACGTTTTTTTTATCTTACACTTTATCACAAAAAGAAAAATGAAATACTAAATAAGGCGAGATCGAATGTGGAACTTTGGTTTTTACAAAAATTTTTACAATTTTATAATGTCAAAATGAATGAAAGTACAACAAAAAAAAATTATATATCATTGAATGAAAAAAAAAAAAAATACAAGAATAATACAAAAACAGGATTTGACATATTCCTCAAAAGATATTTGATTTTTCAATTGAGATGGGATAATATTATGAAGCAAAAAATAATCAACAATATTAAAGTATATTGTTTCCTACTTAGACTTCTAAATCCAAAGGAAATGGCTCTATCGTCTATTCGAAGAGAAGAAATGAGTCTGAATATCATGTTGATTCAGAATAAATTCACTTGTATCAAATCGATGAAAGGGGGAATATTAATTCTTGAACCGATTCGTCTGTCTCTAAAGAAAAATAGAAAATTTATTTTTTATAAAATTGTACGTAGTTCATTTTTTTATAAGAACAAGCACCAAACAAATCAAAGAAACAAAAAGATATTAATTAAGAATACAAATAAATCAACTGTACAACATCAAAAAAATATAAATAAAAACGACAATTTTGATGATTTATTTGTTCCTGAAACTATTTTATCATCTCGACGTTGTAGAGAATTTAGAATTTTAATTTGTTTCAATTTCAAAAAAAATGTAAATCGTACAAATGAAAAAAAAAAATTAATTAAATTGAAGTTTTTTCTTTGGACCAGTTTTCGATTAGAGGATTTTACTTGTATAAATCGATATTGGTTTAATACTAATAATAGCATCCGTTTCAGTATGTTAAGGATACGTATGTATCCACAGTTGAAAATTCGTTGATGATATATTTTTTTTCCTATATGAATTTTTACTCACCATCTACATTATAACAGAATTTAAATCAGGTTCTACAGATTTACTTTTTGAATATTAATGATATAGAATTATATAATAAATGAAAATAAAGTTCACATGCAGTAAACAATTCATTTATTAAATCGAAAAATAAAATTTAATGCGAGTCAAGTTTCTTAA